AGAAACCCGCTCTTTCTCTTTTTTTGTTTCACCAATAAATAGTAAAGTTCCATATCTAAGTTGGATATAAGAAAGCTTACCATATATAACACAAAATTTCTCCGCCAATTCGTTCTAGTCGGGCCTCTCGGTCCGTTATTATACCCCGAGAAGTAGAAAGAATTACAATCCCCATCCCGCCTAAAATTCTAGGAATTCGTTGATAGTTCGAATAGATTCGTAGACCGGGTCGACTGATCCGTTTTAACTTTAAAACAGTTTTATATGGCCCTTTCCTATTCCTTCTATGTCGTAGGGTTAAAACCAAAAAATATTTGTTGCTTTCTTGATGTTTCCTCACGTTTTCAATAAAACCTTCTCTTAACAGTATTTTAACAAGGTTTTCGGTGATGTTAGTAGATGGTATTCGAACCGTTCCCTTTCTATTCATGTCAGCATTGCGTATAGAAGTTATTATATCAGCAATAGTGTCTTTACCCATGATAAACTAAAATTATTGTTGCCCCCGAATTTTGATATAATCAACATGCTTTTTTTTTTCTTTATATATAATATATATATTTTTTTTTATGAATTGTTAAAGATATATGCGTGAGACAAATCTACTAATTAATTTTATCTATTTTATTCAAATGTTATAACTATATTATAGTCTCATCTTTATTATACTTATAGTACTTCAGGCGCTAATGAAACTATTTTAGTGAAATTTAACTGTCTCAATTCCCGTGCGATCGCACCAAAAATTCTAGTTCCTTTGGGATTTCCTTCTTGATCAATAACAACCGCAGCATTGTCATCATATCGCAGTATCATACCGTTGTCACGTTTGAGTTCTTTACAAGTACGTACAATTACAGCTCTGATCACTTCAGATTTTTCTAAAGGTGTATTTGGTATTGCTTCCTTGATTACAGCAACAATAACGTCACCAATATGAGCATATCGTCGATTACTAGCTCCTATGATTCGAATACACATCAATTCTCGGGCCCCGCTGTTGTCCGCTACATTTAAATGGGTTTGAGGTTGAATCATATCATTTTTTTTATTTGCTCTTTTGATGCAAAGGGGCGAAGTAAAAAAAAAGAAATATTGTTTGTCCAAAATAATAAAAAAAAGAAACCTACAATTGTTTTTTTTATTCCAAAGACCTCTTTCCTTTGGTTTTACATTCCTATCCTGAAATAATGAATTGAGTTCGTATAGGCATTTTGGATGCCGCTATTGAAATAGCCTTTCTGGCTACACTTTCTGCTACTCCGCCCATTTCATAAAGTATTCTACCCGGTTTAACGATAGCTACCCAATATTCGGGAGATCCTTTCCCTGAACCCATACGCGTTTCCGCGGGTCTTACTGTAACTGGTTTGTCTGGAAATATACGTACCCATATTTTTCCACCGCGGCGCACATTTCGTGTCATTGCTCGCCGCCCTGCTTCTATTTGTTTAGATGTGATCCACGCGGGTTCAAGTGCCTGAAGAGCATATCTACCGAAGCAAATACAATTACCTCTATAAGATATTCCTTTCATTCTTCCTCTATGTTGTTTACGGAATCTGGTTCTTTTGGGGTTATAGTTGATGGTTGTTTATCAATTCATTCCATCTCTACTACAGAACCGGACATGAGAGTTTCTTCTCATCCAGCTCCTCGCGAATGAAACAATTCTAAAATAATATACGTGTATTTAATGAATAATATACTGAATCGTGGGATTCATTGAGATTTTATCTAATCTATTATTTTATCTAATCTATTAGAAATATAAATTTGTATATCTTGTTTTGATAGTTTATATAATTAATATTAATTAAACATATATTCTATTTTTCTATTTATAGTTAATAGTTATAGATAATTTAGATAATTATTTTATAGATTATTTAGAGATAATGTTATAGATAATATAATGTCATTTTGTTATAACGAGTCTTTATTTTGTTTTGTATTTTTTATTATCATATCGGATCGACCAAAATTTATAAATCCAATAAAATAAAAACTTTCGCGGGCGAATGTTTACTCTTTCAATATCTATTTCAGTTGTAGGGTTATCCCATGACATGACCTTTCAGAATAAAAGTGGATTGGCCCCGGGTTTGTTCCGCCATCCTACCCAGTGAATCATTAGGATTCGTTTTCAATAGAATCTTATGTATCCACAGGTTTCGTCGTTCCCATCGCTTCTCGATTAATGGTTAGGCCTGAATTCTACAATGGAGCTCCTAAGGAAAATGAAATGTGTTCTTGAGTCAATTTTCTCAGTCTTTATTGACTCGGGGCTCTTGATTTTTTTGTTCTTTCTATAAACAAATTCATCTAATTATAGATCAATCAAATTAGTATTGATGCTTTATTACATTATCCTTTATAAGATCACTCATAGACCTTACATATTGGAATCATATAGCATTGATATTCTTTTTCTCTCTTTCTCTCACCCTTCCATTTATCCGCATTTTTATTGTTATTGCTTCACAACTTATAATCAGAT